TCGAAGGAGGAACCTTATAAAAAGCGTATTGACTCTGCTCAAAAAACGACAGGATTGACTGACGCTGTTCAAACAGGTACAGGTCAACTAAACGGTATTCCGGTAGCCCTTGGGGTTATGGATTTTCAGTTTATGGGGGGTAGTATGGGATCTGTAGTAGGCGAAAAAATAACTCGTTTGATCGAGTATGCTACCAATCAATGTTTACCTCTTATTTTAGTGTGTTCTTCCGGAGGAGCACGAATGCAAGAAGGAAGTTTAAGTTTGATGCAAATGGCTAAAATTTCTTCGGTTTTATGTGATTATCAATCAAGTCAAAAGTTATTCTATATATCAATTCTTACATCTCCTACTACCGGTGGGGTGACAGCTAGTTTTGGTATGTTGGGGGATATCATTATTGCCGAACCCTATGCCTATATTGCATTTGCGGGTAAAAGAGTAATTGAACAAACATTGAAAAAAGCCGTGCCTGAAGGTTCACAAGCGGCTGAATCTTTATTACGTAAGGGCTTGTTGGATGCAATTGTACCACGTAATCCTTTAAAAGGTGTTCTGAGTGAGTTATTTCAGCTCCATGCTTTTTTTCCTTTGAACAAAAATTAAATCAAATACAACAGTTAGTTTAGCAGAATTAAATGAAAACCCTGAAAAATGCATTTTTCTTTCGAATCATTTTTTATCGATAGATATTCTTGTTTACTACTCAGTAAACCTCTATCAACAAGATAAAAAGTGCATTTTTGCTTTCGGGAAGTTCAAATTAGACTAGACAAATAAAACAAAGTTCATTTTCGTCTCTTGCTTGCAGATGTATAGATAATTCAAATAGAGATATATACAGATCTATAGAGAGTCTTCCATCTTTTTGCATTTCCCGAGAATTCCCTGTTGTTGGATCAGAGTCTAATCAATTTTGTATAAATTTGTAATGGAATAAAATTTTGTCTTTATTAATGACTATTAGAAGACAAAAAGAACAAAAAGAATAATAAATCTAACAAGGGGATTATGATACATCTATGTTTATTTTGAAAGATTAATAAGTCCATTTATTTTGTTTGGCGTTTCTTGTACCCATTTTTTTTTATTCTATTTCTATTAGGTTCTATTCTATATATTTCTATTTAGGTTGTATATTAGTATTAGATATATATTTACTAAAAGATACTTAGTATAATTATATAATATATATAATAGAAATAATAAAAATACAAGATATTCTAAGATATCTTTAGAATTCAGAATATAACAATAACAGGTACAAATATTAAATTGAGGTACCCATTTTATGACAACTTTCAATAACTTACCCTCTATTTTTGTGCCTTTAGTAGGCCTAGTCTTTCCGGCACTTGCAATGGCTTCTTTATTTCTTCATATTCAAAAAAATAAGATTTTTTAGATCGGATGAAACCTAATCGTATCACTCCTTTTTTTATTTTAAAAACTTCGATTCGATAAGACCCATTTGGTAGAATATTGTATAACACATAGATTCCTACAAACATAACTAAAAAAAGCTCTTATGCATGTGTCAACGTATTATATGGGTAAAAAAATGGGCGCTCTTTTGAAAAATGGATCATCATCGGATCGGGTCTATGTATGAAATTGAAGTCAATGTATTTATTTGTATGTATATAGTTATAGGGGATCATATAAAGGAAGGAGATGTTATTATTTTAGATATAAACAATTCGATGAATTACTCGATGGATTACTCCTAAGGTAAAGGTTCACAACAAAATAGTTGATGAGAGTTACTTTGAAAACAAAAAAAGGAAAGTCATATTTTCTCAATTCCAAAAAATTGTATAACTGGATCTAATATATATGAGTTGGCGATCAGAATCTATATGGATAGAATTTATAACGGGGTCTCGAAAAACAAGTAATTTCTGCTGGGCCTTTATCCTATTTTTAGGTTCATTAGGATTCTTATTGGTTGGAACTTCCAGTTATCTTGGTAAAAATTTTATATCGTTATTTGCTGCGTCTCAGCAAATCATTTTTTTTCCACAAGGGATTGTGATGTCTTTCTATGGGATCGCCGGTCTCTTTATTAGTTGCTATTTGTGGTGCACTATTTTGTGGAATGTGGGTAGTGGTTATGATCTTTTCGACAGAAAAGAAGGAATAGTGCGTATTTTTCGTTGGGGATTTCCTGGAAAAAGTCGTCGCATCTTTTTACGATTCCTTATGAAAGATATTCAGTCCATCAGAATAGAAGTTAAAGAGGGTGTTTCTGCTCGGCGTATCCTTTATATGGAAATTCGAGGTCAAGGGGCTATTCCTTTAATTCGTACTGATGAGAATTTTACTACACGAGAAATTGAGGAAAAAGCTGCTGAATTGGCTTACTTCTTGCGTGTACCAATTGAAGTATTTTGAAATGAATTAATTTTAAATGACTAAATGATCCGGATGCTCCGGCAGTAGTAAGAAAAAACTAAAGAATTTTTTTATTTTTTTTTTTTTTTTTAATTTTTTTATTTTTTTTTTTTTTTGTCAATTGAACATTCATCTATTCTTTTATGCTCGTTTTTTTTTTGATATATTTGATAGAAAAGGAGTTTCTTCGTCTCGAAAATAGAATAATATTTTTTATGTGAAAAAGTTCTTTTAGTATTGATCAAAAAAAAAAGGGGGGAATAACATCCTGGAAACATAATTTTTTTCTTGATTCAAATTGGAAGTGTATTCTGAGTCTATTTCTGTATTCTTTCTAGATTTAAAGCAAAGACTAAGTATTGAATCAAAAGAAAAAGATAAAATGGATTCATAGGCTCAATAAATTTTATTCGAATTAGAATAGAAACTCATGTTCGATAGAAATATTAGATCTAATAGAATCAGTAGGTTCTTTAACAATTCACAGATTCAAAATGGTAAAAAAGAAAGCATTAAGTCCTTTTTTTTATTTTACATCTATAGTCTTTTTGCCCTGGTTGATCTCTCTCTGCTGTAATAAAAGTTTGAAAACTTGGATTACTAATTGGTGGAATACTAGACAATGCGAAACTTTTTTGAATGATATTCAAGAAAAAAGTGTTCTAGAAAAATTCATACAATTAGAGGAACTATTCCAGCTGGATGAAATGATAAAGGAATACCCAGAAACCGATTTACAACAATTTCGTCTAGGAATCCACAAGGAAACGATCCAATTCATCAAGATACACAATGAGTATCGTATCCATACAATCTTGCACTTCTCGACAAATCTAATATCTTTCGTTATTCTAAGTGGTTATTCCTTTTGGAGTAAGGAAAAGCTTTTTATTCTGAATTCTTGGGTTCAAGAATTTCTATATAATTTAAGTGATACGATTAAAGCTTTTTCGATTCTTTTATTAACTGATTTATGTATCGGATTTCATTCGCCTCACGGTTGGGAACTAATGATTGGTTATATTTATAAAGATTTTGGGTTTGCTCATTATGAGCAAATTTTATCTGGTCTAGTTTCTACCTTTCCAGTCATTCTTGATACAATTTTTAAATATTGGATCTTTCGTTATTTAAATCGTGTATCTCCGTCACTTGTAGTGATTTATCATGCAATAAATGACTAAAAAATGATTCACTGATCCAATTCTAATCTTTATACATCAAAACCAAATCAAAGTCGTATTTACTTTACTCTTTTTACCCATGAGGGATTTCTTGTATATTTCATGAAAAAAAAATTATTTTTTCAGTAAATGTAAATAGCAGAATTGTGGCTAGGGAAGTATATTATCGACCTACCTAACTTTATTGTAGAAATTTTCGGGATAAATGATTGGACCATGCAAACTAGAAATACCTTTTCTCAGATAAGGGAAGAGATTACTCGCTCCATAGCTGTCTCACTCATGCTATATATAATAACTTGGGCATCCATTTCAAGTGCATATCCGATTTTTGCCCAGCAGAATTATGAAAATCCACGAGAGGCAACTGGGCGTATTGTATGTGCCAATTGCCATTTAGCTAATAAGCCCGTGGATATTGAGGTTCCACAAGCGGTACTTCCTGATACTGTATTTGAAGCAGTTGTTAAAATTCCTTATGATATGCAACTAAAACAAGTTCTAGCTAATGGTAAAAAAGGAGCTTTGAATGTGGGAGCTGTTCTTATTTTACCGGAGGGGTTTGAATTAGCCCCCCCCGATCGTATTTCACCCGAGATGAAAGAAAAGATAGGAAATCTGTCTTTTCAGAATTATCGCCCCAATAAAAAAAATATTCTTGTGATAGGTCCTGTTCCTGGTCAAAAATATAGTGAAATAACCTTTCCTATTCTTGCCCCAGACCCTGCTACTAATAAAGATGTTCACTTCTTAAAATATCCTATATACGTAGGTGGAAACAGGGGGAGGGGTCAGATTTATCCTGATGGTAGCAAAAGTAACAATACAGTTTATAATGCTACGGCAGGAGGGATAATAAGCAAAATTTTAAGAAAAGAAAAAGGGGGCTACGAAATAACCATAGTGGATGCATCGAATGAACGCCAAGTGATTGATATTATCCCTCGAGGCCTAGAACTTCTTGTTTCAGAGGGCGAATCCATTAAACTCGATCAACCATTAACGAGTAATCCTAATGTGGGTGGATTTGGTCAGGGGGATGCGGAAATAGTACTTCAAGATCCATTACGTGTCCAAGGTCTTTTGTTCTTCTTAGGATCGGTTGTTTTGGCACAAATCTTTTTGGTTCTTAAAAAGAAACAGTTTGAGAAGGTTCAATTATCCGAAATGAATTTTTAGATCTGTCTATTTAGCTTTATCAAATTCGTAAAAAAGAACCAAAAAAATTCTTGTTCCCAATTTTGTCTGGTCAAAAAAATTATGAAAAGCCTTTTGCCTCTCTTTAGATTTTCTATTCCTTTTCGACCAGCTGTCAGGAATTACTTGTATCATAGTCCTAATCCTAGTATGTATATTGAGAAGAATTCACTTTACCCCCTTTTCTTTATTTTTCAATACAAATTTGAAAAATGGGAGGGGGTG